GCCAACGTAGCTTAAATAAAGCATAACCTTGAAGACGTTAAGATAAGTTTTTAAATAAACTTCGTAAGCATAAAAGCTTGGTCCTGACTTTATCGTTAACTTTAACCTAATTTACACATGCAAGTATCCGCATCCCCGTGAGAATGCCCACAGTTTCCCACCCCCGGAAACAACGAGCCGGTATCAGGCACATACTACCTATAGCCCATAACACCTTGCTTTGCCACACCCCCAAGGGAACTCAGCAGTGATAAATATTAAGCCATAAGTGAAAACTTGACTTAGTTAAGGTTAAGAGGGCCGGTCAATACTCGTGCCAGCCACCGCGGTTATACGAGAGGCCCAAGTTAATAATTTACGGCGTAAAGTGTGGTTAGATTTAATAATTAAACTAAGACCGAATGTTTTCACAGCTGTTATAAGCACCTGAGAATAAGAAGTTCAACTACGAAAGTGGTCTTATGAATTTGAAGCCACGAAAGCTAAGACACAAACTGGGATTAGATACCCCACTATGCTTAGTCCTAAACATTGATATCTTTTACATCCATTATCCGCCCGGGAACTACGAGCATTAGCTTAAAACCCAAAGGACCTGGCGGTGCTTAAGACCCCCCTAGAGGAGCCTGTTCTAGAACCGATAATCCCCGTTCAACCTCACCCTCTCTTGCTTATTCAGCCTATATACCGCCGTCGTCAGCCCACCCTGTGAAGGATTAATAGTGAGCAAAATTGGCATAGCCTAAAACGTCAGGTCGAGGTGTAGCATATGGGAGGGGAAGAAATGGGCTACATTCTCTAACAATAGAGCATACGGATAATATATTGAAACATATATTTTAAGGTGGATTTAGTAGTAAGTAGGAAATAGAGTGTCCTGCTGAACCCGGCCCTAAAGCATGCACATACCGCCCGTCACTCTCCCCTAGCCTAATTAAATCTTTAAATATTTTAATAAATTTTACCAGCAAAGAGGAGGCAAGTCGTAACATGGTAAGTGTACCGGAAGGTGTACTTGGACAAACTCAAAGTGTAGCCAAACTAGATAAAGCATCTCTCTTACACTGAGAAGTTATCCGTGCAAATCGGATCATTTTGAAACCCAACAGCTAGCTTACCCCCCCCAAAAACAAACAACCCCTATTAATAACCCCTAATACACCAAACACCAAAAACTAAACCATTTTTCCCTCCAAGTATGGGTGACAAAAAAGAAACGCTCTTTAAAGCTATAGAAAAAGTACCGCAAAGGGAACGCTGAAAAAGAAATGAAACAAACAGTAAAGTTAAAAAAAGCAGAAATTTATCTTCGTACCTTTTGCATCATGATTTAGTAAGTAAAAACCAAGCAAAAAGCATTTTAGTTTGGCCCCCCGAAACTAAGTGAGCTACTCCAAGACAGCCTAAAACATTAGGGCTAACCCTTCTCTGTGGCAAAAGAGTGGGATGAGCTTAGAGTAGAGGTGATAGACCTACCGAACTTAGTTATAGCTGGTTGCTTGAGAAATGAATAGGAGTTCAGCTTTCTGGTTTCTCATCTCCAAACTGCTTTAATTACACCTGAATTAAGAAACCAAAAAAGTTAATTAAAGAGGGTACAGCCCCTTTAAACAAGATACAACTTCATCAGATGGGTAAAGATCATATTTTACTTAAGGGAAAATGTTTTAGTGGGCCTGAAAGCAGCCATCTATAAGAAAGCGTTAAAGCTCCCTCATAGTTTTATCCATTAATCCCGATAACCCTTCCTAAACCCACTAATTTTATCAAGCCACTCCATGTCAACATGGATGAGATTATGCTAATATGAGTAATAAGAAAAAACTAGATTTTCTCCATGCCCAAGTGTAACTCGAAACGGACCCCCCATCTGAAACTTACTTCGGCCCCCAAATAAAAAGAGGGTAATGAACCACAACCTTTAATAACAAGAAAAACCACCCAAAAACTAACCGTTAACCCCACACTGGTGTTCTCACCAGGAAAGACTAAAAGAAAAAGAAGGAACTCGGCAAATACAAGCCTCGCCTGTTTACCAAAAACATCGCCTCTTGCTAATCAAGAATAAGAGGTCCTGCCTGCCCTGTGATATATATTTAACGGCCGCGGTATTTTGACCGTGCAAAGGTAGCGCAATCACTTGTCCTTTAAATGAAGACCTGTATGAATGGCATGACGAGGGCTTAACTGTCTCCTTTTTCCAATCAATGAAATTGATCTTCCCGTGCAGAAGCGGGAATACAACCATAAGACGAGAAGACCCTATGGAGCTTTAAACAAAAATAGATCTTGTTAAACATATCTTAATTAAAGAAGTGAACCGAAAGAATCCTATCATTATGTTTTTGGTTGGGGCGACCGCGGGGAAACAAACAACCCCCATGTGGACTAAGAAAACATTTCTCACAATAAAGAGCCACAGCTCTAATTTAACAGAATTTCTGACCTATAGATCCGGCAATGCCGATCAACGGACCGAGTTACCCTAGGGATAACAGCGCAATCCTCTTTAAGAGTTCATATCGACAAGAGGGTTTACGACCTCGATGTTGGATCAGGACACCCTAATGGTGCAGCAGCTATTAAGGGTTCGTTTGTTCAACGGATTAAAGTCCTACGTGATCTGAGTTCAGACCGGAGTAATCCAGGTCAGTTTCTATCTATGCTATGATTTTTTCTAGTACGAAAGGACCGAGAAAAGGGGGCCTATACTAAAAGCACGCCTCACCCCCACCTAATGAAACCAACTAAATTAGATAAAAGGACATATACACCCCCCCCCCCGAAAAATTAAGCATTGTTAAAAGGGCAAAGCGGGGCTTATTGCAAAAAATCTAACCCCTTTACACAGGGGTTCAAATCCTCTTCTTAACTTATTATCCATATACTTTTAACCCACATTATTAACCCGTTAAAATATATAGCCCCCGTTTTTTTACCCGTTGCCTTTTTTACCCTAATTGAACAAAAAATGCGGGGGTATATACAATTTCAAAAAGGCCCCAACATCGTAGGACCCTATGGATTATTACACCCAATTGCTGACGGAATCAAACTTTTTTTTAAAAAACCAGTATACCCTTCTACCTCCCCCCCCCCTCTTTTTCTATTTCCCCCAATACTACCCTTTATATTATCACTAACATTATGAGCTCCCCTACCCATACCATTTCCGGGGATTGAAATTAATCTCACCATTCTATTTATTCCCCCTTTTTCAAGCTTAGCAGTATATTCAATTTTAGGGTCAGGATGAGCATCCAACTCAAAATATGCCCTAATTGGGGCCCTACGTGCCGTCCCCCAAACAATCTCTTATGAAGAAAGCTTAGGTCTTATCTTATTAAACATCATTATTATTTCCGGGGGTTTTACACTACAAACTTTTAATATCCCACAAAAAAGTATCTGACTAATCTTCCCCGCCGGACCTTTACCTGCAATATGATATGTCTCTACACTAGCAGAAACAAATCGAACTCCATTCGACCTAACTGAGGGAGAATCCGAACTAGTTTCCGGATTTAACGTAGAATATGCAGGTGGACCTTTTGCTTTATTTTTCCTAGCAGAATACGCCAATATTCTATTAATAAATACACTTTCTACCATTTTATTCCTAGGAGCCTCATACACACCCAACACACCAGAGTTTACCACAACAAATATTATAACAAAATCAGCCTTTCTCTCAATACTATTCTTATGAATCCGTGCTTCCTATCCACGCTTACGATACGATCAACTTATACACCTAGTATGAAAAAATTTTCTCCCCTTAACCCTAGCCCTAGTGATTTGACACTTAGCCCTCCCAATTGCTTTTGCAGGACTTCCACCACAATTTTAACATACCTAAGGAACCGTGCCTGAAATAAAGGATCACTTTGATGTAGTGAAACATATGGGTTTAAATCCCTTCGGCTCCTAAACATTTATTAGAAAGAAGGGATTCGAACCCCACCTAAAGAGATCAAAACTCTCAGTGCTTCCACTACACCACCTTCTAGCAAAGTCAGCTAATTAAGCTTTCGGGCCCATACCCCGAAAATGTAGGTTAAACCCCTTCCTCTGCTAATGAGTCCTTATACATTAACCATTATAATTTTCGGAATTGGCCTAGGTACAACCATCACACTCATAAGCTCTCATTGACTTCTCGCTTGAATAGGACTAGAAATCAACACTCTCGCAATACTCCCACTAATAAGTCAACACAACCACCCCCGAGCAGTACAAGCAACCACCAAATACTTTCTCACACAAGCAACTGCAGCTGCCATGCTTTTATTTGCCAGCACAACTAACGCCTGAATCACAGGTGAATGAGCCATTCAACAAATAACCAGCCTTATCCCCCTTACAATAATTACAATACCATTAACATTAAAAATTGGCCTCGCTCCAATACACTCATGACTCCCAGAGGTATTACAAGGTCTAGATCTCAATACAGGACTGATTATATCAACCTGACAAAAACTAGCACCATTTGCTTTATTATTACAAATTCAAGCAAACAACCCCACCCTTTTAATTACTCTAGGCCTTCTATCAACATTAGTGGGAGGATGAGGTGGCATAAATCAAACACAACTACGGAAAATCCTAGCATACTCATCAATCGCACACCTAGGGTGAATAATATTAATTCTCCCATTTTCCCCTTCTTTAACATTAATTACTTTTATTACATATATTATTATAACCTGCTCAACTTTTATAATTTTCGAAATCAACAAAGCAACAAACATTAATATACTAGCCACCTCTTGAGCCAAAGCCCCCACTCTTACATCTCTAACCCCACTGGTATTATTATCTTTAGGGGGCCTCCCCCCCTTAACTGGTTTCATACCAAAATGACTAATCCTTCAAGAACTCACCAAACAAGAACTAACCACCACAGCCACATTCGTTGCTATAACCGCATTACTAAGCCTATATTTCTACCTACGATTGTCATATGCAATAACCCTAACCATAGCCCCCAATAATCTACCAGGCACAATCCCATGACGTCTACAATTTAAATCTTTTTCCATACCACTGGCCACTACAACCATAGCCTCTATCACTCTTCTACCAATTATACCTGCCATATCAACTCTCTTAAAGCTATAAGGGACTTAGGCTAAATTTAAACCAAGGGCCTTCAAAGCCCTAAACGGGGGTGAAAACCCCTCAGCCCCTGATAAGACTTGCAGGACACTAACCCACATCTTCTGTATGCAAAACAGACACTTTAATTAAGCTAAAGCCTTACTAGATGAGCAGGCCTCGATCCTACAAAAACTTATTAACAGCTAAGAGTCCAAACCAGCGGACATTCACCTACTTTCCCCGCCTACTTTTAAAAAAGGCGGGGAAAGCCCCGGCCAAGTTTATTCGGCGTCTCAAGATTTGCAATCTTGCATGTTATACACCTCGGGGCCTGGTAAGAAGAGGACTCGAACCTCTGTTCGTGGGGCTACAATCCACCGCCTAGGTCTCGGCCATCCTACCTGTGGCAATCACTCGTTGATTTTTTTCGACTAATCATAAAGATATCGGCACCCTTTATTTAATTTTTGGTGCATGAGCCGGAATAGTTGGCACTGCTCTAAGTTTGCTTATTCGGGCAGAACTAAGCCAGCCAGGATCTCTTCTAGGGAATGATCAGATTTATAATGTAATTGTTACGGCACACGCTTTTGTAATAATTTTTTTTATGGTAATGCCTATAATAATTGGAGGTTTTGGGAATTGACTTATTCCCCTGATGATTGGAGCCCCGGACATAGCCTTTCCCCGTATAAATAATATAAGTTTTTGACTTCTCCCTCCTTCCTTCTTGCTTTTACTTACATCTGCCGGTGTAGAGGCTGGGGCAGGTACCGGGTGAACTGTGTATCCCCCCCTATCTGGTAACTTGGCACACACAGGTGCATCGGTGGATTTAACAATTTTTTCACTACACTTAGCAGGTGTATCATCTATTTTAGGTGCTATTAACTATATCAATACAATTTTTAATATAAAACCCCTGCAGATAACCCAATATCAAATACCTTTGTGTGTATGATCCGTTTTAATTACTGCTTTCCTCCTCCTTTTATCTCTCCCTGTCTTAGCCGCAGGAATTACAATACTCCTAACAGATCGAAACCTAAACACAACTTTCTTTGATCCAGCAGGCGGAGGAGATCCAATTCTATATCAACACTTATTTTGATTCTTTGGTCACCCAGAAGTATATATTTTAATTCTCCCAGGATCTGGTATAGTCTCACACGTTGTAACATATTATTCTGGTAAAAAAGAACCTTTCGGTTATATGGGAATAGTATGGGCAATGATATCAATTGGTTTTTTGGGTTTTATTGTTTGAGCCCATCACATATTTACAGTAGGACTAGATGTAGATACCCGAGCATACTTTACTTCTGCAACAATAGTTATTGCCATTCCTACCGGAATAAAAGTCTTTAGCTGACTCGCCACTATCCACGGAGGCGCCTTAAAATGAGAAGCCCCCTTTTTATGAGCTTTGGGATTCATCTTTTTATTTACGGTTGGGGGCTTAACAGGTATTATTTTAGCCAACTCCTCTCTAGATATTGTACTTCATGATACTTACTATGTGGTAGCCCATTTCCACTATGTGTTATCTATAGGTGCTGTATTCGCTATTATGGCCGGCTTCCTCCACTGATTCCCATTATTTACTGGCTATACGTTACATGAAACATGGGCAAAAGCTCACTTTACTGTAATATTCCTCGGTGTAAACTTAACCTTCTTTCCCCAACACTTCCTAGGACTCGCTGGTATGCCCCGTCGATACTCTGATTACCCGGACGCCTACACCCTTTGAAATACAATATCCTCTATTGGCTCCCTTGTATCATTTACAGCAGTATTAATACTTTTATATATAATCTGAGAAGCCTTTGTTTCCAAGCGAGAAGTATTAGCCGTAACTATAGCATCAACCAATGTAGAATGACTCCACGGCTGCCCCCCACCCTACCATACATTCGAAGAACCTGCTTTTGTACAAGTACAAAACCGAGCTCGAGAAAGGAAGGAATTGAACCCCCATAAGTTAGTTTCAAGCCAACCACATAGCCACTCTGCCACTTTCTTTATAAGTTACTAGTAAAAAATTACATTGCTTTGTCAAAGCAAAATTGCAGGTTAGACCCCTGCGTATCTTAAACAAATGGCCTATCCATCAATATTAGGATTTCAAGACGCTACCTCCCCAATCATAGAAGAGTTACTTCATTTCCACGATCACGCTATAATTATTGTGACTTTAATTAGTTCCTTCGTATTTTATACTATTACCATAATAGTAATTACAAAACTAACCTACAAGAGCATATTAGACTCACAAGAAATAGAAATAGTATGAACCGCTCTTCCCGCCCTAATCCTTACAATAGTTGCCCTTCCTTCCTTACGAATTTTATACTTAATAGATGAACTTAATTTCCCAAATTTAACAGTTAAAGCCGTAGGCCATCAATGATACTGAAGTTATGAATACACAGACTTTGAACAATTAAACTTCGATTCTTATATAATCCCCACCCAAGACCTTACCCCAGGACAATTTCGCCTTCTAGACACCGACAATCGAATAGTAGTACCAGTCAATTCCCCCATTCGTGTAATAGTAACTGCCGATGACGTCTTACACTCTTGAGCCACACCTTCTCTAGGTATTAAACTTGATGCAGTCCCAGGACGACTAAACCAAACGGCCCTAATAACTTCTCGCCCTGGAGTCTTTTACGGACAATGCTCTGAGATCTGTGGGGCAAACCACAGCTTTATACCTATTGTGGTAGAATCAATCCCTTTAGACCACTTTGAATACTGAACCCACTCAATACTTAATAACGCTTCACTAAGAAGCTTTAACGGTCATAAGCATTAGCCTTTTAAGCTAAAAATTGGTGACTACCACCCACCCTTAGTGGTGTGCCCCAATTAAACACTACCCCATGACTAATAATTTTAATTTTTACATGATTTGTATTCTTGATTTTTATTCTGCCCAAAGTCATAACCTATATCTTTCCTAATGAACCAACCCTAAAAAATAAAAAAACTTTCATACCATGGACTTGAAACTGACCATGATACTAAATTATTTTGATCAATTTGCAAGTCCAATCTTTTTAGGTGTACCTTTAATTGCCCTCGCCCTAACACTCCCATGATTACTTTTCCCAACACCCTCAACCCGGTGGTTGAGTAATCGCTTAACATCTACTCAAGGAATATTTATTAGTACCTTTACACAACAACTCCTTTTACCCGTTAATAAAGGGGGCCATAAATGGGCTTTAATTCTTATTTCCTTAATAATTTTCCTTGTCTCTTTAAATATATTAGGTTTAATACCATACACATTTACCCCTACAACACAACTCTCAATAAATTTAGGTCTAGCCACTCCTTTGTGACTCGCCACAGTAATTATAGGATTACATAACCAACCAACCCATGCACTAAGCCATTTATTACCTGAAGGTACCCCTACCTTTTTAATTCCTATTTTAATTATTATTGAAACAATTAGTCTCATTATTCGACCTTTGGCCTTAGGTGTACGACTAACAGCCAATTTAACAGCCGGTCATCTTTTAATCCAACTTATTGCTACTGCTGCTTTAGTACTTTTACCCTTAATACCTACAGTGGCATTTTTTACAATAATTTTATTATTTTTTTTAACCCTACTTGAAATTGCCGTTGCTATAATCCAGGCCTATGTCTTTGTATTATTACTGAGCTTGTACTTACAGGAAAACATTTAAATGACACACCAAGCTCACACATACCACATAGTAGACCCCAGCCCCTGGCCACTAACAGGTGCAGCCGCTGCTTTCCTATTAACATGAGGCATTGCGATCTGATTCCACTATAGCTCAATAACACTAGTATCCCTTGGACTTATTCTTCTTTTATTAACTATGATTCAATGATGGCGAGATATTATCCGAGAAAGTACATATCAAGGCCAACACACCCCCCCTGTACAAAAAGGACTACGATACGGTATAGTATTATTTATTTCATCAGAAGTATTATTTTTTATTGGATTTTTTTGAGCCTTTTACCACTCGAGTCTCTCCCCCACTCCTGAGCTGGGAGGTGTCTGACCACCCACAGGTATTACACCATTAAACCCGTTCGAGGTCCCTCTTCTTAATACAGCAGTCCTTCTTGCTTCTGGGGTTACAGTTACATGAACACACCATAGTATTATGGCTGGAGAACGAAAACAAGCAATTCAATCATTATCATTAACTATTATTCTCGGACTTTACTTTACAACCCTTCAAGCTATGGAGTATTATGAAGCTCCTTTTACAATTGCAGACGGGGTCTATGGTTCAACTTTTTTCGTTGCCACAGGATTCCATGGATTACATGTAATCATTGGCTCTACTTTCCTAGCAGTATGCTTACTCCGAACAGGTTCAAATTCCACTTTACAACACAACACCATTTTGGCTTTGAAGCAGCAGCTTGATACTGACATTTTGTTGATGTTGTTTGATTATTCCTGTATATCTCCATCTATTGATGAGGATCTTAAATCTTTCTAATATAATCGCAAGTATAAGTGACTTCCAATCACTAAGTCTTGGTTAAAACCCAAGGAAAGATAATGAATCTTTTCACAACAATTATTATTTATCACACCCTAATCTCCCCCATCTTAGCCACAATCTCATTCTGATTACCCCAAATAAACCCAGATCATGAAAAACTCTCTCCATACGAGTGTGGCTTTGATCCCTTAGGATCAGCCTGCCTTCCTTTCTCCCTCCGATTTTTCCTAATCGCTATCTTATTTCTCCTTTTCGACCTAGAAATTGCTCTCTTACTCCCCCTACCTTGAGGAGATCAACTTACATCACCTCTTTCAACCTTTTTATGGGCCTCCACTATCTTAATCCTATTAACCCTGGGCTTAGTTTATGAATGAATTAAGGGGGGCTTAGAATGAGCCGAATAAGTGATTAGTATAATAAAACATTTGATTTCGGCTCAAAAATTTGTGGTTAAAATCCATAATCACTTATATGACCCCTGTTCACTTTGCCTTCTCATCAGCTTTTATACTAAGCCTATCGGGCCTGGCATTTTATCGAACCCACCTTCTCTCTGCTTTCCTTTGTTTAGAGGGTATAATACTTTCACTATTTATTGCAATCTCATTATGAGCCCTACAACTAGACACTACCGGCTTTTTAACTAGTCCTGTACTTCTTTTAGCATTTTCAGCCTGTGAAGCTAGCGCAGGGTTAGCCTTACTCGTTGCTACAGCTCGCACCCATGGCACAGACCGACTACAAAATCTTAATCTTTTTCAATGCTAAAAATTCTTGTTCCAACACTAATACTAATCCCCACAACCGGACTAGCCCCGGCAAAATGACTTTGATCCTATATTTTAACCCACAGCTTTATTATTTTTGTAATTAGCCTTTTATGATTAAAACACATCTCAGAAACCGGCTGAACCCTTCTTAATCTTTACATAGCTGCAGACCCTTTATCCATCCCCTTATTAATTCTCACTTGCTGACTTTTACCATTAATAATTCTAGCTAGCCAAAATCATATAGTTTATGAACCAATTAATCGCCAACGTACATTTATTGTACTTTTAATTACCCTACAAACATTTCTTATTTTAGCATTTAATGCTAGTGAAATTATTATGTTTTATGTAATATTTGAAGCCACTTTAATCCCTACACTAATCATTATTACCCGCTGAGGTAACCAAACAGAACGACTAAACGCTGGCACTTATTTTCTTTTTTACACCCTTGCAGGCTCCTTACCCTTATTAATTAGCTTACTTTTATTACAAAACTACACGGGCACACTATCCATCCTCACTATTCAATATTCCCACTCAATACTACTACTAACTTATGGTAATAAACTATGGTGGGCAGGTTGCCTACTAGCCTTTCTAGTAAAAATACCGTTATATGGTATCCACCTGTGACTCCCCAAAGCCCATGTTGAAGCCCCTATCGCAGGTTCAATAGTCCTAGCAGCTATTTTATTAAAACTAGGGGGTTACGGCATAATACGAATAATTGTTATATTGGACCCACTAACAAAAACTATAATTTACCCCTTTATTATCTTAGCCTTATGGGGAATTATCATAACAAGTTCAATCTGCTTACGTCAAACAGACCTAAAGTCTTTAATTGCATATTCATCCGTCAGCCATATAGGTCTTGTAACAGCTGGTATTCTTATTCAAACACCCTGAGGATTCACAGGAGCATTAATTTTAATAATTGCCCACGGCCTTACTTCTTCCGCCTTATTTTGCCTAGCCAACTCCAACTATGAGCGAACTCATAGTCGAACATTACTTCTGGCTCGAGGATTACAAACAATTCTTCCTTTAATAACAACCTGATGGTTCATCACCTGCTTGGCAAACTTAGCACTCCCCCCTTTCCCTAATTTAATGGGTGAATTAATAATCATTACTTCTCTTTTTAACTGAACTCATTGAACAATTGCACTAACAGGGGCAGGTACTCTCATTACCGCAATTTACTCTTTGTACATATTTCTAATAACACAACGCGGCTTCACCCCAGCCCACATAATGGCACTCCCTCCCAGCTACTCACGAGAACACTTACTCATAACACTTCACATCTTACCGTTACTACTCCTTATTATAAAACCCGAACTCATCTGGGGTTGAACAGCCTGTAAACATAGTTTAATTAAAAACATTAGATTGTGATTCTAAAAATAGAAGTTAAAACCCTCTTATTTACCGGGAGAGGCAAAGAAGCAATAGGGACTGCTAATCCTCTATGTCTTTGGTTAAAACCCAGAGCTCACTCGAAGCTTCTAAAGGATTATAGTAATCCTTTGGTCTTAGGAACCAAAACCTCTTGGTGCAACTCCAAGTGGAAGCTCGTGGACAAAGTAATAAAACTATTTTACGCCTGCTCAGCCTCAACATGTGTGGTGCTGATTCTTCTCCTACTTCTATATCCCGTTATTTTGAGCTTTATCCGTTCCAAAAGCCCAAAATTCGAAATCTATTATCATTCCGTAATCGCACTTGGACTATCCTTTTATATTAGTATAATACTGCTTCTTTTATCATTAATCCTGCCAATTAACATGACCGTAACTATTTTACCATGAACAAACACTGACGTATTTGATATAGATATTTCTCTGCAATTCGATTTATATTCAGTAATGTTCATACCCGTCGCCCTCTATGTAACTTGACAAATTTTAGAATTCGCATATACATACATACATGCAGACCCCCAAATTAACCGATTTTTCAAATACCTTTTAATCTTCATAACTGCCATAATCATCTTTGTAACAGCCAACAACCTACTTCAACTCTTTATTGGCTGAGAAATTATAGGCATTATATCATTCCTCCTCATTGGGTGATGACATGGCCGAGCAGATGCAAACATCGCCGCTTTACAAGCAATAATTTATAATCGAGTGGGAGACATCGGACTAATTTATGCCATAGCATGATTTGCTATTATTCATAACTCATGAGATATTCAACATATTTTTCAACTCCCCCAAAATGAAAAAATTAACCTCCCATTAATTGCTTTAATTATTGCTGCTACTGGTAAATCAGCTCAGTTTAGCTTACACCCCTGGTTACCTTCAGCAATAGAAGGCCCTACCCCCGTCTCTGCTTTACTGCACTCAAGCACTATAGTTGTTGCTGGGATTTTCCTATTAGTACGCATAAACCCTCTCATAGAATTTAACCCCACTATTTTAACCATTTGCTTATGTCTAGGTGCCTTAACTACTTTCTTTAGCGCCCTCTGCGCTTTAACACAAAACGACATTAAAAAAATTGTAGCATTCTCTACATCAAGCCAACTAGGTTTAATAATGGTAGCTATTGGTTTAAACCAACCAGACCTAGCATTCTTACATATTTGTACACACGCTTTCTTTAAAGCATTACTATTCCTTTGCTCAGGCTCATTTATCCACAGCCTAAACGGAGAACAAGATATCCGAAAAATAGGGGGAATATTATATCTTATGCCCATTACCTCTTCTTGTTTTACCCTAAGCATTCTTTCTTTAATGGGTGTTCCTTTCATAACCGGCTTTTTTTCTAAAGATACCATCCTCGAAGCAATATCCGCATCATACGTAAACATCTGAGCCATTACTTTGACTCTTATGGCCACTTCTTTCACAGCTGTATATAGCCTTCGGCTAATCTTTTTTGTACTAATAGGACGCCCACGAACTAAGCCTGTATCCACTATAAATGAACACGACCCATACGCAATTAAACCGTTAGTACGATTAGCCGTAGCTAGTATTATCACGGGATGCCTACTAGTTCATTATATAGTACCTCCAAAAATACCGGTCATTACAATACCACCAATTTTAAAACTAGCCGCTTTAATTGTATCCCTAATTGGATTTGTAATTGCCTTAGGCCTTGCTTTTATAGCCAACAAACAATTAAAACCAAAACCCCCATCAGGCCCCCACCACTTTTCAAACATATTAGGGTTTTTTCCAACAATTATTCACCGATTTATCCCCAAAATTATCTTAACCATAGCCCAAAAAATTGCCAGTAAAATAATCGACCAAACTTGGTTGAAAAAAACGGGACCCAAAGCAGCTTCGAACATTAACAAACCGCTCGCCACTACAACCAGCAATGTTCAACGAGGTATAATCAAACCGTACATTACTTTATTTTTACTCACATTAACTATTGCTGGCATTTTAGTTTACTTCACTATTTTTTAAATAGCCCGAAAAGCACCACTATTAAAACCCCGTGTCAACTCCAAAACTACAAATAAAGCCAACAATAATACTCAAGCACCAATGATTAAAAAAATCCCTCCAAATGAATATATCAAAGCTACACCCCCTACGTCTCCTCGAAACACAGAAAATTCACTAATTTCATCTACAGGGACCCATGAAAACTCATGCCACTTCCCACTAAACAAAAAAGAAAATGACGTGATTCCTATTATATAAACCACCACCAATAGTTTAACAAACCAATTTCCTAAGCCTTCGGGGAAGGGGTCTGCTGCTAAAGCAGCAGAGTATGCAAAAACAACTAGCATACCCCCCAAATAAATCAGAAATAAAACTAAAGATAAAAAAGAACCCCCGTAGTTTACCAAAATACCACATCCCACACTAGCTACTGCAACCAAACCAAGTGCCCCAAAATAAGGAGATGGATTTGATGCAACAAAAACTAGCCCTATAATTATACCCATTAATAATAATAACATAATGTATGTCATAATTCTTACCCGGACTTTAACCAGGACCAAACAACTTGAAGACCCATTATTGTTATTTTCAACTATAAGAACTTGTTTTTTAATTCACAGTAAACCTATACTCACTTCACCTACTGCATAAACCACACCCATAATGACCCACCAACGTAAAAATCACCCACTACTGAAAATCGCCAACAACGCACTAATTGACCTCCCCGCCCCAGCCAGCATTTCCGCCTGATGAAATTTTGGGTCATTACTAGGACTATGTCTTATTATTCAGATCTTAACAGGCCTTTTCCTTGCTATACACTATACCTCTGATATCACTATAGCCTTTTCATCAATTACCCACATCTGCCGTGATGTAAACTATGGCTGATTCATTCGAAACATGCATGCCAATGGGGCATCTTTCTTTTTTATCTGTATCTATTTACATATTGGTCGAGGATTATATTATGGTTCATACACAAATAAAGAAGTATGAAACGTAGGTGTTTTACTACTCCTACTCACCATGATAACAGCCTTCGTAGGATATGTTTTGCCTTGAGGACAAATATCTTTTTGAGGTGCTACTGTTATTACCAACTTACTATCTGCCATCCCCTACGTAGGGGACACCCTCGTCCAATGAATTTGAGGGGGATTTTCAGTTGACAACGCCACCCTAACACGATTCTTCGCCTTTCATTTTTTATTCCCCTTTATTATCGCAGCTCTAACAATAATCCACTTACTTTTTTTACATGAAACAGGTTCAAATAACCCAATAGGTTTAAACTCTAACGTAGATAAAGTCACCTTTCACCCCTACTTCTCATATAAAGATTTGTTAGGATTTACAATTCTATTAATTACACTACTCTCCTTGTCACTATTTTCACCAAATTTACTAGGTGACCCAGACAATTTTACCCCTGCCAACCCCTTAGTTACCCCACCACACATTAAACCTGAATGATATTTCTTATTCGCTTATGCCATTCTTCGCTCAATCCCTAATAAACTAGGAGGAGTTCTAGCCCTGTTAGCCTCAATCTTAGTCCTTATATTAGTACCAATTTTACACACATCTAAACAACGAAGCCTAACTTTCCGTCCCCTTTCACAATTTTTATTTTGAATTCTAATTGCAGATGTAATAATTCTCACTTGAATTGGAGGAATGCCAGTAGAAAACCCCTACATCATTATTGGACAAATAGCATCTTTCCTTTATTTTTCTCTATTTCTAGTACTTATACCTATAGCAGGACTTCTAGAAGATGAAATTGTTTTCAAGCACATTACCTGCCCTAGTAGCTCAGCGCCCAGAGCGCCGGTCTTGTAAACCGGACGTCGGAGGTTAAAACCCCCCCTAGCGCCAATCAAAGAAAGAAGATTTTAACTCCCACCCCTGACTCCCAAAGCCAGAATTCTAAACTAAACTATTCTTTGTTAAAAACAGATATGTATTAACACCATATATATATATACAACATATATATAAGTAGCAAGGACATAAATTTTAAATATGCATAATTATTATATATAACCCTCATATATCATATAATAATGAAGAATATATAATCTATATGTATTAACACCATATATATATATACAACATATATATAATTATTTAGGACATAAATTTTAAATATGCATAATTATTATATATAACCCTCATATATCATATAATAATGAAGAATATATAATCTATATGTATTAACACCATATATATATATACAACATATATATAATTATTTAGGACATAAATTTTAAATATGCATAATTATTATATATAACCCTCATATATCATATAATAACTAATATATACATAAACCATATAAAAGCTTAATTTAAAATAATATGTTTTACCAATAGCGAAATTTAAGACCGAACACAATTAAATCATTAGTTAAGTTATACCAGGATTCAAAATTAAGTCAAGATAACCAATATAATTCAGTAAGAACCGACCATCAGTTGATATCTCTATGTTATCGTTTAATGATGGTCAGGTCCATTAATAGTAAGGGTTTCACTTAGTGAATTATTCCTGGCATTTGGTTCCTATTTCAGGTCCATATTTAATAATTCCACCCACGTTCATCGACGCTTGCATAAGTTGATGGTGGTAATACATATTTATCATAAACCCAACATGCAAGCATTATCTCTATGGTGCTATGGGTTTTTTATTTTTTTCCTCCTTTCATTTGGCATTTCAGAGTGCATAAATCAGTGTTATTCTTTTAGGAGTGTGCTCTGAACTCAAGGAATAGGTATGTATGCGTTTTAACATTACTTAAGAATTGCATATTACAATATCAAGAGCATAATATATTTTTTTTCTCCTTAAAATCCTAATATATTATAAATCCTGAGATACCCCTCTTCTTTTTTTTTGAGCGTAAAACCCCCCTACCCCCCTATACTCCTAAAGTTCTTAACATTATTAAGATTCCTGAAAACCCCCCGGAAACAGGAAAAACTCCAGAGTATAGTATTACTATTATAAATATACTAACAAACACCTGCAAATAGCATTGCTAGTATATATACAACCGCAAGTACCCACTTATATTATATTATATTATATTATATTATATTATATTATATTATATTATATTATATTATATTATATATTAGTTAA